AGCCCTAGAACCCTATCCAGTCCAAAATCCGAGCGAGTTCCAATTCGAAGACGAGTCCGATTAAAAACGCCAATCGAACCTAACCCCAATCGAAGTGAATAATCCTTCATTATGGGGAGAGGAATGACCAGCCCTATTTCTGGCTAAGCGAAAGTTTGAAAAAGGACTCGCTTTGGTACGGTTCATTGGAACGATTGTCAACTCTAAAAAATAGGAAGTTCTTTGTATACCTTTACCTAAACCTAGAAAAGGTAGTCTTCGCTTTCCGTATTTCATAAATCGAAATTCCTACCCAAAATTCTACTTTATTCTACTTTACTACTTAAATAAGTAACAACCGCACAGGACAGAACAATGGGTTGCCCGGGATTCGAACCCGGAACTAGTCGGATGGAGTCGATAATGTTACCGGTAAATAAGTAACAACCTCTCCCCAAGCCGTGCTTGCATTTTTCATTGCACACGGCTTTCCCTCTGTATACATCTAAAATTCAGTTCGGCCATTAGACAAAAAGTGGAATACTTAGACCCTTCTTACAAGTCAATTTCAGAATAGAAATAAGGAAAAATTTTTTTAGTTCTTCATTATTGGAATTTCTTTTATTCCATTCGAATCAAAATTTCCATTTACCCGTTTTCATAATGAATCAGTCATGATTGGCCAAATCAGTGATACAAATAATATCTAAATACCAAACCCTTTTTTGATGGAACTTCCGCGAAATAAAAGAAGCTCTTGGAAAGGTCAAGGAAAGAACTTGGTCTTCCGCCGTAAAGAATTCTTCGAATACTTCCGAGCCGAATCTTTTCAAAAAAGCCCGTACAGTACTTTTGTGTTTACGAGCTAAAGTTCTAGCACAAGAAAGTTGAAGTATATACTTTATTCGCAACAAAGGTTTTTTTTTGGAAGACCCGCTATAATAATGCGAAAGATTTCTGGATATACGCCCGAAGCGGTCAATAATCTCAGAATCTGAGAAATCGATCCAAATGGACTTACTAATAGGATGCCCTAATATATTACAAAATTTGGCTTTAGCCAAGGATGAAATCAGGGGAATCATTGGAAGAATAGTATCAAACTTCTTAATAGCATGATTGAGTACAAATGAAGTTTCTAACATTTGATTACGTATCGTTGAAGTCTTTCTTCGCACACTTGAAAAATAACCGAGAAAGTCAAGGGAATGGTTTGCTAATTGCTTGAGATGGATTCGTCGTGGTTGAGACCAAAGGTCAAAATACGATTGCCAGAAATTGACAAAGTAATATTTCCATTTATGCATCAAAAGAGGCGTACCTTTTGAAGCGAGAATTGCTTCTCCTTGATACCTAACATAATGCATGAAAGAGTCCTTGAACACCCATCGAGTGGCTTCAAAAGCCCCGGCCAAGGTTTCTATAAGATGCTCTAGTTTGTCATAGAAAGAGATTCGTTCAAGAAGCGCTCTAAAAGATGTTGATCGTAAATGAAAAGATTGGGTACGAAGAAAGACAAAGACGGATTCGTATTCATAGACATGAAAATTATATAGGAAGAAGAAGAATCTTTGATTTATTTCGGAAACAGAAGGACTGACTTTCTTTAACGTAAGAAGACTATTCCAAGTATGAAACTCGTGGAGAAAGACTCGTAATAAATGCAAAGACGAAGCATCTTTTAGCCAGTAGCGAAGAGCTTGCACCACGATTTCGAGATGGATTGGGTAAGGTATTAGGATATCGAACACATAATTTAGATGTGAAATTTTGTCCTCTAAAAAAGAAAAAATGGAATGAATTGATCGTGAATTCGCGGATTTCACTATCTCTTTCCCTTTCTTTTGGCGCTTTTCTAGGGAAGATAGGAATTGGAGCGAAAAGGGAATTTCCATCATGACCGAAAATCCCTCGGATATCATTTGAAAATCAAAATTCTTATTGCGCCCCCAAAGTGGATTTTGTTTAGAATCATTCAGAGAAAGAATCCAAAATTTTGGGTCATACATTCGAGTAATTAAACGTTTCACAATGAGTAAGCTGAATTTATTGTCAGAACCAGCATTTTGCAACAAAATGCATCTTGTTAAACCATGATCATGAGCAAGTGCATAAATATACTCTTGAAAGATAAGTGGATATAAGAAGTCATGTTGTTGAAATCTATCGCGCTCGAAAGAGCTTTGAACTTCCTCCATTTTGAATGCTATTTGAACCAAAGGTAGAGGATTTGGGGAGTTCTCAAATGATACAGAGTGCGAGACAGTCAAAACAAGGTATTTTTCTAGTAAGATAAGGAAACGATACCTCGGATCCAGGTCAACTTATCAACGGATTCTCGATCCTCTCTTTAATTCCATTTTCTTGAAGTCGTTTATATTCGTTCTAGGATAACAAGATCGTTCGAAATCCTTTATTTTTGCAACCCAATCGCTCTTTTGATTTTGGAAATTTTGTTATCAATCTACTCTTTCTTATACACACACACACAGCTCCATTCTGGAATGGAGAATGCTAATATTTAGGATTCATGAAAAAATAAAGAATCCGCTTCTCGGATAAGCCCTTACCCGGATTCAGGCACTAATCTATTTTTAACGTCTAATTAGATCGGGAAATCATTCACATTAAGAATGGGAGCTCGTTGCTTTTTCGTTCCTTAAAATTTCATTAAATTAATTGAAGAAGGCTCTATCCATTTATTAATTTGACCCAACTTGAAATTGAATCCATTTGACTCCCTTTCAATAAGTTAAACAAAGTTTTGTCCCGCCCGGGAAAGAAGAAAAGATTCTCAGAACTCTTGGTTGCTACGACATGCTATTTTTTCCATTCATTCCCTTTTAGGATCAGTCGTGGTCTTCCAAACTTTACCGATGGTATGGATGAATTCAGCGCTTCATCGAAAGGTGTAAAAGATCCGAGTCGCACTTAAAAGCCGAGTACTCTACCGTTGAGTTAGCAACCCGAATAGAAGAAAAAGTATGTAGATATAATCAGAATGAAAAAAAATGATTCGACGAGCGAATCAAAGAATAAAAACCCATTTGCGAATCGATTAAGACCAGAAAACGTAATAACTCAGATGAAAAGAAGAAATTTTACGAGAAAAACCAGAAATAATGATAGATCCTTCCTTATGTCATTATGTCATTGTTAGTCACGTTTTCAAGCAAAAATGCAGCTATCAAAGCACATCCAACGAACCCCTTTTTGACTAAATAAAAACCAAACCGATGCGACGGAAATAAAAAGATCCCTTTAGCAAAAAAGAGATCCCTTTATCACGCTGCATTATATTTGTTCAATGCATTGTTGTCAATATAAAGGTTAACAAAAGAATCTAATGAAAAAAGATAAGAAATTCGGTTGAAAAATATTCAAAAAAATACGGACTTGAGTTAGATTGGCACTACATAGATACAAAAATATTAGCTAGGGGAAGCAAAAAAATAAGTCGAAAAGGATCTCGAATTTAGTCAATCAAGAAACAAAAGAGAGAAAAGTTCTAGAAAAGAAAGGGGTAGATACTACCCCCTTATTTCCTTAAATTAATTCCATTTTATTTTATTTATAGGGAGTTCTTGAAAAACCGCTGACTTCTTTAAAATATCCCGAACAGTCTCTGTAGGCCGCGCCCCTCTTTCAAGAAAATATAGAATCGCAGGAACGTTTAAATACGTTTGCTTCTGTATCGGATCATAAAAACCCACTTTCCGAAGATCTCGCCCGTCTCGTCGGGAACGAACATCAATTGCAACGATTCGATAAGCCGCACGTTTCTTTCTACCACAGCGTTTTAAACGAAGTTTAACCATAAATCCCTATAATTGGGAACCCCCTCAGGAACGGATTCCATTATGGAATCATGACTAGTCATTGTTTCAGTCGGTACATCGACATCATAATGTATATTTCAATCTTCGCATCGACTATTTTTATCTGGTTTTAGGGTCTGTAATTTTTCCAACGCACCATGCAAAAACCCAAGGTCAAACAAACAGAGCTTGCTTTTTGGGTATTTTTGGGAAAAGTGTAGTAAGTAGACGACTACGCTTGTAAAGGTTTTCGTCGCCGGACCCGCGTCTAACTCAAACATGGCTTGTACAAATTTTAAGCCAAGAAGTTCTTGGGCAATTTGTATGGCTTCCGCCCTCCCACGGATGAATTCAGGGTCATCGCCGTGACTCTTACAACATTCTTCATACTCATCGCCCCGTTGGAATTCTTCCGATTGTGAACATTCATGCTGGTAGTGACTGTACTGCCCGCATTCTGGATGGTTTACCGGTTGGAATTCTTCCGATTGTGAACATTCATGCTGGTAGTGACTGTACTGCCCGCATTCTGGATGGCTTACCGGTTGGAATTCTTCCGATTGTGAACATTCATGCTGGTAGTGACTGTACTGCCCGCATTCTGGATGGCTTACCGGATCATCATTTGATTCTTGGACGATGCTACCATTCGTTTCCAATGCAGGATTTCTAATCCCATTTATTTTCCTTTTTTTAGTTTTGCTTTTTTTATTTCTTTCGGGTTTCCTAGGACACGCTGTCCTAGGACATTGGCACGAAGCCAAAGTAGCCGTATCCGCGTCAGTATCGTGTTTGACTGTTTCTCTACCTTCTTCTGTTTTTGCGATTTCACCAACAGGTGTTGTTGCCAATTCAGAATTTACTTCTGAGGTTTGGCAACAACACCCCCGGGTGTGAATATTGTAAGCAAAATCCATAGTTAGCCAGGGGGAATAGCCCTTACTTATTAAATACCCAAAGTTGCGCCAAACTAGTACCATCTGTTTTCCTCCTTGTTTATAAAGTATAAAGTAACCAACGGGGTTTAAATTTAAATAGGTACGATTATACGATTATCTGCACGAATAGCATGAAAGAAAAGACTGAATCCATCTATTTTTTTTCTTTTCTTTCAAATAAGATTATATGCGAGCAGAGCGTGAAAGTCAAGTCAAGTCCAGAGAGAGTGCATCTGCGAATCCATCTATTATCGAAAATTTTTTCTTTTTTATCCGAGAAGAGAATTCGACTGAATTTATTGATCATTAAATATTGTTCCGATGCATTAAATATTGTTCCGATGGAACTTCAAAAAAAAAAGAATACTCAAATAAAAAAAAAAATAGGCCTTGGGACGAAAGGGATCGAACCTTCGATTACCGGGACCAAAACCCGTCGCCTTACCACTCGGCTACGCCCCACTTTCACATTTATTTTGCTGATTCATTGGATGATCAATATTGAGTATACTCAAATAAAAAAAAATAGGCCTTGGGACGAAAGGGATCGAACCTTCGATTACCGGGACCAAAACCCGTCGCCTTACCACTCGGCTACGCCCCACTTTCACATTTATTTTATTGATCATTAGATAGAATGTAATTAAAATAGTAGATGAAAATATGATTTCTTCTATTCGCCTTTTAGAATTGGAGAATTTTTGATTGGGTCAGTTCAACGAAAAAGAAGGATTTTTTTGTCTACCTTACTTTCTTCTGTTTTCCGACGATCTCAAGAACTCAATCAAATTGCAATTATCGCCAAGAACAAAATGTCCGCTATGCTTAATCTCTTTCGTTTGATCTGTATCTGTCTTAATTCTGCCCTTTGTCCAACAAGTCTTTTCTTTGCCAAATTGCCCGAGGCCTATGCTTTTTTAAATCCAATCGTCGATATTATGCCCGTCATACCCCTGTTCTTTTTTCTTTTAGCCTTTGTTTGGCAAGCTGCTGTAAGTTTTCGATAAGTTACTTAATATTATCCTAAACTATCCTAGAAACTGCACGATTTCTTCGAGAAAAATTTCTAACGATTGCTAAGTCTTTCGCGGCTCAATCTTTGAGGCAAACGTTGAAATTCTTCGATCGCCGCGAGACATCAAATCTGGCTCGCCACATTTCCCCCTTCTGACCCTTTTTCCAGTGCAAAGCCTTAATTTCTCTGTGATTTTCTGCAGAATTAGGGTACCCATATCTCATTATGGGCAGGAAGCCTGGGGAATTAAAGAATCTTATTTTTTCTGATAGACTTCTTTTCAAGTTCGAGAAAGCACTTCATTTCTTGGTGTTAAAATAGAATATGGGGTAGAAAAATGGACGATCTATTCTCTTTTCTCGTTTTTTCCCAAAAGGCTCTTGGAGATTGTGGAATGCTTACGCTCAAACTTTTCGTTTACACAGTAGTAATATTCTTTGTTTCTCTCTTCATCTTTGGATTCCTATCTAATGACCCAGGACGTAATCCTGGACGTGAAGAATAAAGGTTTTTTCGTTTTTCTATCTTGATTTTTTCATTTTCTTACGATTTTTTATCTATTCCCCACATTTAACTAGGAATAGGGGGTTTGTGCAATTTGAAAGAAAAGAAAATATCAAGTCAGCGACGAAAACGGAAAGAGAGGGATTCGAACCCTCGGTACGAATAACTCGTACAACGGATTAGCAATCCGCCGCTTTCGTCCACTCAGCCATCTCTCCCTATTAAAAAAGATAATTATAATTATTAATATGTTCCCTTCCACATGAAAAAAGGATTCAAAACCGTCGTTCTTTCTCCTTCTTTATTTTGATTCTCAAGAGATGTCAAACTTTTCTTAGCTATTCTGTTTCGATAAAGTCAAAACTCAAAAGATCTAATAGAAAGAAAAGGAAAGATAACTACCGAGCACTTCCGTGCTTTGATTTTCTTGGCAAGGCCCTTTTCTTTCCCAGGCCTGGCCCGGTCACTACCCAACCGGGCACTTTTTGATTCCATCAAATTCTAGCGAAATTTCTCTTATTTGAGAACAAAAAAGACTTACGAAAGTTTTTGACTCTATTTCAATCAAGACCAAAAAGGACTATTTCCATCCTGACTCGATAACTTTATCGAACTTAGTCTATCAAAAGTCCCCTATCCTATTCATTTTTCTTCCTTTTTTCGTGACTTGACTGCTTTTCTCGAATACTGAAAATGAAACTTTAGACACTGCATTTTTTGTTATGCTTTGAGCGCTTTTGGTCTAGCAACACTCTTTGAAAACCCTTGTGCAAAACGTTATCACTCTCATTTGCATGATTTTTTATGCTCCTAGCTTGACAAAAGGCCCATTTGTATACAATAATATCATTGTAGCGGGTATAGTTTAGTGGTAAAAGTGTGATTCGTTCTATGAACCCCCTGAATAGTTAAGGGGTCGTTCGGTTTAATTAATATTCGGACCAAAAACTTTATTTCTTAAAGGAATTGAATCCTTTACCTCTGAATAATCCATTCGGGGAAAAAATAAATTCTCGCGATTTCTATCCAAAGTTCACTGCAAAATTGGAGTCTGAACTTGCGAAACAAAATTGGGAAATTGGATCCACTTCCAATTGAATGAGGATTAGGTAAGGGGTCCATGGATGAAGATAGAAAAGGATATTTCTAATCGTAACTAAATCTTCAACTTTCTTTTGGATTTGTCGAGAAACAATGCAAGCAAAATAGCTAGTCAATGATGACTTTAGTTTACTAGAGACATCGC